ACACCTATGGGTACATAAGAAATGTCTCGAACCGATTCTTTTTAATGTTAATGAATAGATCCGATCGCAACTACGACTATGGAATTCAAAAGGATCAAATAGGAAATGATACTCTGAATCATATAACTATAATGAAATATACGATCAACCAACATTTATCGAATTTGAAAAAGAGTCAGAAGAAATGGTTTGATCCTCTTTTTTCTCGAACCGAGAGATCTATCAATCGGGATCCTGATGCCTATAGATACAAATGGTCCAATGGGAACAATAATTTCCAGGAACATTTGGAACATTTCGTTTCTGAACAGGGGAACCGTTTTCAAGTAGTGTTCGATCGATTACGTATTAATCAATATTCGATTGATTGGTCCAAGGCTATCGACAAACAAGATTTGTCTAAATCACTTCGTTTCTTTTTGTCCAAGGCACTTCTCTTTTTGTCTAAGTCACTTCGTTTCTTTTTGTCCAAGACACTTCCTTTTTTCTTTGTGAGTATTGGAAATATCCCCATTCATAGGTCCGAGATCCACATCTATGAATTGAAAGGTACAAACGATCAACTCTGCAATCAGTTGTTAGAATCCATAGGTATTCAAATCGTTCATTTGAATAAATTGAAACCCTTCTTATTGGATGATCATGATACTTCCCAAAGACCGAAATTATTGATAAATGGAAGAACAATATTACCATTTTTGTTCAATAAGATACCAAAGTGGATGATTGACTCATTCCATACTAGAAATAATAGCAGAAAATCCTTTGATAACACGGATTCCTATTTCTCAATGATATCCCACGATCGAGACAATTGGCTGAATCCCGTGAAACCATTTCATAGAAGTTCATTGATATCTTCTTTTTATAAAGCAAATCGACTTCGATTCTTGAATAATCCACATCACTTCTGGTTCTATTGTAACAAAGGATTCCCCTTTTATGTGGAAAAGACCTGTATCAATAATTATGATCTTACGTATGGACAATTCCTCAATATCTTGTTCATTCGCAACAAAATATTTTCTTTGTGCGTCCGTAAAGGTAAAAAAAAACCTATTTTTTTGGAGAGAGAGGCTATTTTACCAATCGATTCACAGGTCTCTGACATATTCATATCTAAGGAATTTCCAAAAAGTGGTAACGAAACATATAACTTGTACAAATCTTTCCATTTTCCAATTCGACCCGATCCATTCGTTCGTAGAGCTATTTACTCGATCGCAGACATTTCTGCAACACCTCTAACAGAGGAACAAATAGTCAATTTTGAAAGAACTTCTTGTCAGCCTTTTTCAGATATGAATCTATCTGATTCAGAAGGGAAGAACTCGCATCAGTATCTCAGTTTCAATTCAAACATGGGTTTGATTCACACTCCATGTTCTGAGAAATATTTACCATCCGGAAAGAGGAAAAAACAGAGTCTTTGTCTAAAGAAATGCGTTGAGAAACAGCAGATGTATAGAACCTTTGAACGAGATAGTGCTCTTTCAAATCTCTCAAAATGGAATCTGTTCCAAACATATATGCCATGGTTCCTTACTTCGACAGGGTGCAAATATCTAAATTTCACCCTTTTAGATGCTTTTTCAGACTCATTGCCGATACTAAGTAGCAGTCAAAAATTTGTATCCATTTTTCATGATATTATGCATGGATCAGATATATCATGGCCAATTCGTCAGAAAAAAAGGTGGGCGATTCTTTCACAATGGACTCCGATAAGTGAGATTTCGAGTAAGTGTTTACAGAATCTTCTTCTGTCCGAAGAAACGATTCATCGAAATAATGAGTCACCCGTTCCATTGATATGGACACATCTGAGATCAACAAATGCTCGGGAGTTCCTCTATTCAATCCTTTTCTTTCTTCTTGTTGCTGGATATCTCGTTCGTATACATCTTCTCTTTGTTTCCCGAGCCTCTAGTGAGTTACAGACAGAGTTAGAAAAGATCAAATCTTTGATGATTCCATCATACATGATTGAGTTGCGAAAACTTCTGGATAGGTATCCTACATCGGAACTGAATTCCTTCTGGTTAAAGAATCTCTTTCTAGTTGCTCTGGAACAATTAAGAGATTCTCTGGAAGAAATACGGGGTTCTGCTTCTGACGGCAACATGCTATTGGGTGGTGGTCCCGCTTATGGGGTCAAATCCATACGTTCTAAGAATAAATATTTGACTATCAATCTCATCGATCTCATAAGTATCATACCAAATCCCGTCAATCGAATAACTTTTTCGAGAAATACGAGACATCTAAGTCGTACAAGTAAAGAAATCTATGCATTGATAAGAAAAAGAAAAAACGTGAACGGTGATTGGATTGATGATAAAATAGAATCCTGGGTCGCGAACAGTGATTCGATTGATGATGACGAAAGAGAATTCTTGGTTCAGTTCTCCACCTTAACGACAGAAAAAAGAATTGATCAAATTCTATTGAGTCTGACTCATAGTGATCATTTATCAAAGAATGACTCTGGTTATCAAATGATTGAACAACCGGGATCAATTTACTTACGATACTTAGTTGACATTCATAAAAAGTCTCTAATGAATTATGAGTTCAATAGATCCTGTTTAGCAGAAAGACGGATATTCCTTGCTCATTATCAGACAATCACTTATTCACAAACCTCGTGTGGGGCTAATAGTTTTCATTTCCCATCTCATGGAAAACCCTTTTCGCTCCGCTTAGCCCTATCTCCTTCTAGGGGTATTTTAGTGATAGGTTCTATAGGAACTGGACGATCATATTTGGTCAAATACCTAGCTACAAACTCTTATGTTCCTTTCATTACGGTATTTCCGAACAAGTTCCTGGATGACAAGCCTAAAGGTTATCTTATTGATGATATCGATATTGATGATAGTAACGATATTGATCTTGATGATACTGACGATATCGATATTGATGATAGTGACGATATTGATAATGACCTTGAGACGGAGCTGCTAACTATGACGAATGTGCTAAGTATGTATATGACGTCGAAAATAGACCGATTTGATATCACCCCTCAATTCGAATTAGCCAAAGCAATGTCTCCTTGCATAATATGGATTCCAAACATTCATGATCTGTATGTGAATGAGTCGAATTACTTATCCCTCGGTTTATTAGTGAACTATCTCTCCAGGGACTGTGAAAGAAGTTCCACTAGAAATATTCTTGTTATTGCTTCGACTCATATTCCCCAAAAAGTGGATCCCGCTCTAATAGCTCCGAATAAATCAAATACATGCATTAAGATACGAAGGCTTCTTATTCCACAACAACGAAAGCACTTTTTCATTCTTTCATATACTAGGGGATTTCACTTGGAAAAGAAAATGTTCCATACTAACGGATTCGGGTCCATAACCGTGGGTTCCAATGCACGAGATCTTGTAGCACTTATCAACGAGGCCCTATCAATTAGTATTACACAGAAGAAATCCATTATAGAAACTAATACAATTAGATCAGCTCTTCATAGACAAACTTGGGATTTGCGATCCCAGGTCAGATCAGTTCAGGATCATGGGATCCTTTTCTATCAGATAGGAAGGGCTGTTGCACAAAATGTACTTCTAAGTAATTGCCCCATAGATCCTATATCTATCTATATGAAGAAGAAATCATGTAAGGAAAGGGATTCTTATTTGTACAAATGGTACTTCGAACTTGGAACGAGCATAAAGAAATTAACGATACTTCTTTATCTTTTGAGTTGTTCTGCCGGATCGGTCGCTCAAGATCTTTGGTCTCCATCCGGACCCGATGAAAAAAATGGGATTACTTCGTTTGGATTTGTTGAGAATGATTCTGATCTAGTTCATGGCCTATTAGAAGTAGAAGGCGCTCTGGTGGGATTCTCACGGAAAGAAAAAGATTGCAGTCAGTTTGATAATAATCGAGTGACATTGCTTCTTCGGTCCGAACCAAGGAATCCGTTAGATATGATGCAAAATGGATCTTGTTCTATCGTTGATCAGAGATTTCTATATGAAAAATACGAATCGGAGTTTGAAGAAGGGGAAGGAGCCCTCGACCCGCAACAGATAGAGGAAGATTTATTAAATCACATAGTTTGGGCTCCTAGAATATGGCGCCCTTGTGGCAATCTATTTGATTGTATAGAAAGGACCAATGAATTGGGATTTCCCTATTGGGCCAGGTCATTTCGGGGCAAACGGATCATTTTTCATAAAGAGAATGAGCTTCAACAGAAGGATTCGGAGTTCTTGCAGAGTGGAACCATGCAGTACCAGACACGAGATAGATCTTCCAAAGAACAAGGCTTTTTTCGAATAAGCCAATTCATTTGGGACCCTGCGGATCCATTCTTTTTCCTATTCAAAGATCAGCCCTTTGTATCTGTGTTTTCACGTCGAGAATTCTTTGCAGATGAAGAGATGTCAAAGGGGCTTATTACTTCCCCCAAAAACCCTCCTACATCTATATATAAACGCTGGTTCATCAAAAATACGCAAGAAAAGCACTTCGAATTGTTGATTCATCGCCAGAGATGGCTTAGAACCAATAGTTCATTATCTAATAGATCTTTCTGTTCTAATACTCTATCCGAGAGTTATCAGTATTTATCAAATCTGTTCCTATCTAACGGAAGGCTATTGGATCAAATGACAAAGACATTGTTGAGAAAGAGATGGCTTTTCCCGGATGAAATGAAACATTTGATTCATGTAACAGGAAAAAGATTTCCCATTCCTTAGCTATAAAGATATGTGGCCATGAAAAAGAGATTAAGTGGAACAGAATTGACCGGGCGGTAGAGTCGTGGAAACACTTGTTTATTCCATATTTTTGACCTTAGCTCCATGGAACAATATGCTACTGCTGAAACATGGAAGAATTTCAATCTTAGATCAAAACATTATGTATGGATGATATGAACTGCCTAAACAAGAATTCTTGAATGGCGAACAACCAGAGCCTATTACTCACTATATCCAAAAATTTCCATTAATGAAACCATGTAAATCCAT